TAGAAAGTTATTAATAGACGAGATTTTCAAAAAAAAATGCTTCTTCCTATTCCTGGAAGAAAAGAAAGATTTCTTTACTTGATACAAATTTGACATAACAACATGATAAAGTTTTATTTTATTTCTATTTAATTATTTCATTTAGTAATTTAGTAGAATTATTATTAATTAATAATTTATTAATTAATTTTTATTTTTAATTATTATTTAGAATTAATTAATTATTGTAATTGAAATAAGGTTTTCATTATAACCATATATAGTGATATAGTGAAACGATATTCCAGGTTCTTTTAAAATAAAAGTAAAAGAATTTTTTTTTTCAATACCCACTCTTTGATTTCTATGTTCTTTATTTTTATTAGTTTTAGTTAAGAATTCGAGTGATTGGGCTGTCTATTGATTCTGAGAGGAAATGAAATATTCAAATGATTTTTCATCAAATGACTATTCATCTATTTATTTTGATGTAACTAGTGGAAGGAAAGATCTATGGAAAAATGGTGGTTCAATTTGATGTTTTCCAAGGGGGGGATAGAATCTAGGTGTCGGCTAAGTAAATCAATGGATAGTCTTGATCCTCTTGAGAATACCCGTGTAAGTGAACACCTCGTTCTAAATGATACAGAAAAAAACATTTTGAGTTGTAGTACTCGTGATAATAGGAATGTTGATCGTTTAGTCGGCGTGGGGGATATTCGGACTTTCAGCGCGAATGACACTTTTTTGGTTCGGGATAGTAATAATAGAGACAGTTATTCCATATATTTGGATATTGAAAATCAAGTTTTTGAGATTGACAATGATCATTTTTTTCTTAATGAATTAGAAAGTTCTTTTTATAGTTATTGGAATTCTAGTTATTTGAATAATGGACCTAGGAGTGCTGACTCCCGCTATGATCATTATATGTATGATACTAATTATAGTTGGAATAATTACATCAACAGTTGCATTGATAGTTATCTTCGTTCTCAAATCTGGATTGATAGTTATATTTTAAGTAGTAGTGAACATTATAATGAAAGTTACCTTTATAATCACATTTGTGATCAAAGCAGAAATTGTAGTGAAAATAAGAGTTCCGGTCTAAGAACTGGCACAAATAGTATCGATTTAACTCTAAGAGAAAGTTCTAATGATCTTGATGTAACTCAAAAATATAGGCATTTATGGGTTCAATGTGAAATTTGTTATGGATTAAATTATAAGAAATTTTTGAAATCACGAATGGATATTTGTGAACAATGTGGATATCATTTGAAAATGAGTAGTTCAGATAGAATTGAACTTTTGATTGATCCAGGCACGTGGAATCCTATGGATGAAGACATGTTATCTCTGGATCCCATTGAATTTCATTCAGAGGAAGAACCCTATAAAGATCGTATTGATTCTTATCAAAAAAAGACAGGATTAACTGAGGCTATTCAAACAGGTATAGGCCAACTCAACGGCATTCCCGTAGCAATTGGGGTTATGGACTTTCAGTTTATGGGGGGTAGTATGGGATCCGTAGTAGGCGAGAAAATTACTCGTTTGATCGAGTATGCTGCCAATAAACTTTTACCTCTTATTCTAGTGTGTGCTTCTGGAGGAGCACGAATGCAAGAAGGAAGTTTGAGCTTGATGCAAATGGCTAAAATATCTTCTGCTTTATATGATTATCAATCGAATAAAAAGTTATTTTATATATCAATTCTTACATCTCCTACGACTGGCGGGGTGACTGCTAGTTTTGCTATGTTGGGAGATATCATTATTGTTGAACCGAACGCCTATATTGCATTTGCAGGTAAAAGAGTAATTGAACAAACATTGAATAAGACAGTACCTGAGGGTTCACAAGCGGCTGAATTTTTATTCCATAAGGGCTTATTCGATCTAATCGTACCACGTAATCTGTTAAAAAGTGTTCTAAATGAATTATTTCAGCTTCACGCGTTCTTTCCTTTGAATCATAACTCAAGTATAGCTTTAAGTTAATTAAATGAATTCCATTTTTGGGGTTCTAGTGAACAAGTATTTGTTTATCGATTTGTCAAAAAAAATTGGAAAAATCCAACGAATGGTTTTTTGTGACAATTAAGAAGAATTTGTAGAATTGTAGTAAAGAATCATGTAGATAATTGCTGATATTCTTGATTACTAAGTAGGAAATGAAACCTCTATCAACTAGCAACAAGCTAAAAGAACGCAATTTTTTTTTCCGCGAAATTTAATTGGGTAATGAAAATAATAAATAAAAAATTTCATCTTATTTTCTTACCTTCGGATTATAACGAAATTTTCGGGAATTTACAATTTATTTGCATTTATAAGTGGAAGAAGCTCTTTATTATTTATTCCATTACTTTATTAAAATTAAAGTTATAAAACAAGAGTGGATTATCATTTATATCTATATATTTCATGTAGAAAATTGAATAAGCTCATTTAATTAGTTCTAGATTCCTTGCACTTTCATTCTATAATACTTATTTAATACTTAAACTTAGATTCACTTCGATATACTATAATTTATATTAGATATACTATAATACGAATTAGAATACGAATTCTAATAATTAGAAGATATCTTTCTCTTTTTAACAATAATAATATAGAATATAGTAAGTAAAAAGATTAATATAACAATAAATAATAGATACAAATATTCAATCGGGGGTGCCCAGCCTATGACAATTCTTAACAATTTACCCTCTATTTTTGTGCCTTTAGTAGGCTTAGTCTTTCCGGCAATTGCAATGGCTTCCTTATCTCTTCATGTTCAAAAAAACAAGATTTTTTAGATTCGATGAAAGAAAGTTTTACTTATTTTTTCAAGACCTATACTTGAATCATAACAGAAATATCCGTTTTAGCTATATATTTAGTATAATTATGGTATAAAATAAAAAAAAAAAAATGACACCGATAAAAGAAGGGTTTTTTATGCAGACGTGAATATGATATATTAATAAACGAGCCATTTGAAAATCAATATCAATCAAGATTGGAGTAGATGCCTGAAATAAACGCAAAGTAAAAGTATCCGTATGCGCGTAGATAGGGGATCGTACGAGAGTGCTTCATTTTAGTATTTTAGACTAACAAATTGGATGAATTCCTACCCAAAATGCACATCAGAATGGTGCGAGTTGATGAAAGTTACTTCGGAAACAAAAAAAGTAAAGTAAAATTTATGCGGGCTAGTCTCTCACTTCCAATAAAATGCAACCGGATCTAGTATGAGTTGGCGATCAGAACATATATGGATAGAACTTATAGTGGGGTCTCGAAAAACAAGTAATTTCTGTTGGGCTTTTATACTTTTTTTAGGTTCATTGGGGTTTTTATTGGTTGGAATTTCTAGTTATCTTGACAGAAATTTGATATCTTTATTTCCGTCTCAGGAAATCATTTTTTTTCCCCAAGGGATCGTGATGTCTTTTTATGGGATCGCTGGTCTATTTATTAGCTCTTATTTGTGGTGTACAATTTCATGGAATGTGGGTAGCGGTTATGATCGATTCGATAGAAAAGAAGGAATCGTGTGTATGTTTCGTTGGGGATTTCCTGGAAAAAATCGGCGCATCTTACTCCGATTTCTTATGAAAGATATTCAGTCTATCAGAATAGAAGTTCAAGAGGGTATTTATGCTCGGCGTGTTCTTTATATGGAAATCAGAGGCCAGGGGGTCATTCCTTTGATTCGTACTGATGAAAATTTGACTCCACGAGAAGTTGAGCAAAAAGCTGCGGAATTGGCTTCTTTTTTGCGCGTACCAATTGAAGTAGTTTGAAATGAACTGAAAACTGAAGAATAAACATTTGTCTTACCAGGAGGCCAGGAGTCCCTTCTTTTGCTTTTTTGTTTCTAGAGTATAACTTAACTGAAGTTTCTCCACAATACTTGATGAAGCAAAGAAGACGTATATTATTAATATACTAAACAATACAATGAAATATACTAAACAATACATTTTTTTTGTCAGTCATGTATTCTTTCGTTTTTTAGACTATGATTCTGTAATTTTTTCGAAATTCAAAGACTAACTAACCACTGGACTCATAAAAAAATAGATAATAAATTTAGATTTTAGAAGTTCGAGGTCTTGTAATAGAACTTATGCTGGAATAGTAGATCGTCTAGAGTCGACGAATGAGACGGGGTTCGGTCAAAATTTACAGACAAAAAAATGAAAAAAAAAAAAGCATTCATTCCCCTTTTATATCTTACATCGATAGTATTTTTGCCCCGGTGGATCTCTTTTTCATTTAATAAAAGTCTGGAATCTTGGGTTACTAATTGGTGGAATACTAGTCAATCTGAAACTTTTTTAAGTGATATTCAAGAAAAGAGTATTCTAGCGAATTTCATAGAATTCGAGGAACTCTTCCTATTGGACGAAATGCTAAAGGAATACCCGGAAACACATTTACAAAGGTTTCGTATCGGAAGAATCCATAAAGAAACGATTCAATTGATCAAGATGTATAATGAAGATAGTATCCATATGATTTTGCACTTCTCGACAAATTTACTCTGTTTCGTTATTCTAAGTGGTTATTCTATTCTAGGTAATGAAGAACTTATTATTCTTAATTCTTGGGTTCAAGAATTCCTATATAATTTAAGCGACACAATAAAAGCCTTTTCTATCCTTTTATTAACCGACTTATGTATAGGATTCCACTCACCTCATGGTTGGGAACTAATGATTGGCTCTGTCTACAAAGATTTTGGATTTGCTCATAATGATCAAATTATATCTGGCCTTGTTTCCACTTTTCCAGTCATTTTGGATACAATTTTTAAATATTGGATCTTCCGTTATTTAAATCGTGTATCTCCATCACTTGTAGTAATTTATCATTCAATGAATAACTGAAAAATAATGATCCACCGACAAAATTTTTAGAAGGTTGGTTATTTTTTAACCACTTCAAATTTTACTTTTTTTATATTTTATACCTTTTGTATATACATCCACACATCCAAGAGATTCCAATTTTTA